ATTCAATGACCAGAATTAGACGAGGATATATAGCTCGGAGACGTAGAACAAAAATTCGTTTATTTGCATCAAGCTTTCGGGGTGCTCATTCGAGACTTACTCGAACTATTACTCAACAGAAAATAAGAGCTTTGGTTTCGGCTCATCGGGATAGAGATAGGCAAAAGAGAGATTTTCGTCGTTTGTGGATCACTCGGATAAATGCAGTAATTCGCGAGAATAGGGTATCCTATAGTTATAGTAGATTAATACACGATCTGTACAAGAGGCAATTGCTTCTTAATCGTAAAATACTTGCACAAATAGCTATATCAAATAAGAATTGTCTTTATATGATTTCCAATGAGATCATAAAATAAAGGGATTGGAAGAAATCCACCGGAATAATTTAAATGGAGTTCCCCGGAGAATGAACTCCGGGAAGGTAGAGTAGAAATTAGTATAATAAAATATGATAATATGAGAAAGTGATAAAGTCGTCAAAATGAGCGAATGCGTTCAATAAAAAAAAAGATTTCTTCTTCTTCCCCGATTCTTTTTTTTTGTCTTACGACACGACAATCAAATCCGTATTCTCCGATTTTTCGAACAAAACATCAATCGGCGTTTGAGTTCAGATTGGAATTTTGATTCAATTGAAGAGTAAGCCTATTTATTTCTGGTTCTAAGCCCAGTAGTTCTAGCGGTCGACTCGGTTCTTTCAAATTGTTTCTCGTTATTAAGAAAAGGTAACAAAGATAAAATACGAGCTTGTTTTATAGCAATAGTAATTAATCGTTGTTGTTTTAAGGTCAATCTATTCACTCGTCTAGATAATATTTTTCCTTGTTCACTAATAAATCGACTAATTAAACTCATGTTTCTATAATCAATTCGATCCCCCGATTGGATCGGGGGCAAACGCCTACGAAAAGATCGCTTGGATTTAAGAAAAAGTCGCTTGGATTTATCCATGGTTTGTTTATTCCTTATCCCGAAAATCCTATTTCGGTCAAATCACAATCACAAATGAATTAGAATTAAGAAATAGGATTTGGTTTGTTTATATATAGATTTGTTTCTATTTAAATATAGGTTATATATAATATGTCATTTTTCCTGTTCCTTGGAAGGGTGACACACAGGCACTCGGTTCGATCTATTTCTTTATCTCCCCATGAATCGTATGTTTGTAACAATAGGGACAGAATTTTCTCAATTCCAATCGACTAGGTGTATTGTGTCGATTCTTTTGAGTAATATATCTGGAAATGCCCGTTGATTCTTTATTAACACCGTTTCGGACACAACTGGTACATTCCAAAATAACCGTTACTCGGACATCTTTACTCTTGGCCATGAACCTCCTTTGGGTTTTTGATTCACTCAACTCTTCTATTTTTTCGATCCGAAGCGAAGAAGAAAGGAACGAAAAAAAAGAAGTTGCTAACTCGAAATCCAATTAAAATTAATTATGAAAGATTTCGTTGCAATGAATAGTAAATAAAAATAATAAGTAATACAATGATTTCTAACTATATTTAGAATTGCAATACAGTATTTTATTTAAGTATCTTGTATGATACTGTTACCCTAGACCCACATTTCCATTTTCGTTCTCACTCTATTATTAATTTACTTAGAGCCTGAACCTGAACCCGAGTTTCACTGAGGTTGAATCCACTTTTATTCTTTTTCTTTCCTCCCTTTCTAAAAAGAGGGGGAGAGGAATTAGTCACAGATATTTGATTGTATCTCTAATCTTCTTCAACCCTTCCCATGTCAATAACTAGAATGAAAAAAAAGGGAATGTCAACGCATCCGGGAAGAAACGATTGATCTCTATCAATAGACCTGCTAAAGACCCGAACCATAGAGCACTTAGTACCGGTGCCACGGAGAGATATGTTTTTAGATCTCGCATTGAAAATCCTCCTTCTTTATTGTAATACATAATGGTAATACATATATGATCAGATGCATATGTAGTTAAGGACTACTTGTATTTGTACGCGGAATCCCTAATTCAAATTGAAATGTACAATGATTCGGCGGATAAGATTTTGTTTCATTTCTTAAAATTAAAAGAGAAAAATACGTCCCTTTCTTCCTGAGCATTCCCGAAAACTATTCATTTTTTTTTTACGGTGGATTTCATATGTATATAAGTCTTTTATTATTATTATATGTTATATGATATGAGACCAAAACAAAAAAGAAGACAAGATAAGTTGTGTATATTAATGGAAGAAATAACGATATGGAAAACAAGACAGGGATTCTTTACAATGACACTGTAGACCAATTGAAAGGGATGTAGCGCAGCTTGGTAGCGCGTTTGTTTTGGGTACAAAATGTCACGGGTTCAAATCCTGTCATCCCTACCGATTACTTCGCAGTAACGAGGGATCAATTGAGAATTGGACATACATAATCTTTCATTTTATGATACTAGATATGAGAGTATATGCATGCAAGATGTATGGGGGTTACAAAAAGAAAGAATCACAGTCTTCTCTAT